TAGTTTAGACTAAAGTAAGGGGTTGGTCTTTTTTTCACCCTAATCCTAAAAAACCCAACGAGTCACACACTAAGCATAGCAATTATATCAAATCATCAATTGAATTTTTATTCAACCCTATAGAATTAAGAAGAATTAAGAATGAAAATTGTTCGTTTTGGTTTTGATTGAACAGAAAAAGAAGGAAGGAACTTATTTTGTTCCAGCGATGGATAGAAGAGAAAGGTAGGGAAAGGTTTATTATTCCCCGTCTATAAATATCCAAATTTTGATGCCTAATACCCCATGGATAGTTCGAACTGTATAGGAGCAATAATCAATTTTAGCTCGAATGGTTTGTAGAGGAACCCTACCTTCTCTGATCCATACGACACGTGCAATTTCTTTTCCATTGATACGCCCTGCTATTTGTACTTGAATTCCTTTTGTACCTTCTTTTTCAGTTAATTCAATAACCTTTTTCATTGCTTTGCGAACTGAAACTCTATTCTTTAATTGGTTGGCTATAAATTCTGCCAGAATATTAGGGTTTCCATAAGGTTTTTCAATTTCTGTGATAGCAATGTTAAGTTTTCGGTTCACCCAATGAAATTCTTTTTGTAGATTCATCTGTAATTCTTCTTGTAAATTTCTCTTTAATTTTTCGATTTCTCGCGTCTGGCTTTTTATTAATAACTTTGAGAATCCCATATAGATTATGACCTGTATCAGATCGATACTTTTTTGAATCTCTATACGTCCAATTCCCTCGACTCCGGAAGCTATTCTCATATTTTTTTGTATATAATTTTTGATAGAATTTCTTATTTTTTGATCTTCTTGTAGACCTTCAGAATAATTTTTTGGTTGCGCAAACCAAAGGGAATGATGACTTTGAGTTGTACCAAGTCTGAAACCAAGTGGATTTATTTTTTGTCCCATACTCCCCCATTACTATACATATCATGATACGTTGCATCTGTATACTTATTTTTCCATTTAGGTTTTTTTGACTTATTTTTCCATTTAGGTTTTTTTGACCATTCAAGAAAGTTTTTCCTTACATATTCAGGTAAGGACATATCTTTCACTGTAATAGTTATATGGCAGGTAGGTCTTTTTATCGGATAGCTACGTCCTCGAGCTCGAGGTTTTAATTTCTTCGCGGGAGTACCCTCGTTGACTTCAGCTTTACTGATGATTAAATTTGCTTCATTGGAACCCAGAATGTAACTAGCATTTGCTGCTGCAGAATAAACCAATTTAAAAATTGGATAACATGCTCGATAAGGCATGAGTTCTAGTATCATAAGTGTTTCTTCGTAGGAACGTCCACGAATTTGATCAATTACTCTTCGCGCTTTGTGAGCAGACATAGCTATATGTTGACCTAAAGCATATACGTCTGTTTGTTTCTTCTCGAACATAAAGTTTGCCTCCTACTAATGGATGATAAGCATGTAGATAGATATATCTTTTTTATTAATCTAAATTTTTATTAACATTTCTTAACGACGCGATCTATTATCGCTTTTCGCATGTCCTCGGAAATTTAAAGTAGGTGCAAACTCTCCCAATTTGTGGCCTACCATACGATCTGTGATATAAATAGGCAGATGCTCCTTTCCATTATGGATAGCAATAGTATGACCGACCATTGTGGGTATAATGGTAGATGCCCGGGACCAAGTTATTATTATTTCTTTTTCTTCTTTTGTGTTAAGCTTATCCATTTTTCTTAGTAAATGATTTGCTACAAAAGGATTTTTTTTGAATGAATGTGTCACAACTTACTCCTATATTTTTTTTTTGTAAAGACGAAGAAAGAAATAGAATTTTCTCTCCTATTTATTACGGCGACGAAGAATCAAATTATCACTATATTTATTCCGTTTTCGACTTCTTTTTCCAAGTGCAGGATAACCCCAAGGGGTTGTGGGTTTTTTTCTACCAATTGGGGCCCTCCCTTCACCACCCCCGTGGGGATGGTCTACAGGGTTCATAACTACTCCCCTTACTACAGGACGCTTACCTAGCCAACGCTTAGATCCGGCTCTACCCAAACTTTTCTGGTTCACCCTAACATTCCCCACTTGTCCGACTGTTGCTGAACAGTTTTTGGATATCAAACGGACTTCCCCAGAAGGTAATTTTAATGTGGCCGATTTCCCCTCTTTTGAAATCAGTTTTGCTACAGCACCCGCTGCTCTAGCTAATTGTCCACCCTTTCCAAGTGTCATTTCTATGTTATGTATGGCCGTGCCTAAGGGCATATCGGTTGAAGTAGATTCTTCTTTTTGATCAATCAAAACCCCTTCCCAAACTGTACAAGCTTCTTCCAAAGCATACGGCTTTCTGGATGTAGATGATGATATCTATACAGATGGATCTTATATATCGTATAGTGAAGTAACACATGGGTGGATATATAGGAATCTAAATCTGTCGAATCGCTCATGTTATGATCTTCTACATCCTCGGTTTTTCCCGTTCCGTCATCTGGCTTATGTTCTTCATGTAG